GCCTGAATCTCGAGACGTTCCTCGAACCAATCATATACTTTATTGAGATAGGAACCCCCCCTGAGAACCGTATATGAGAATTTCATCTCGTACGGCTCAAGCAGTAACACACAAATACTGGTTTTCAACAGATATGTAATAAAAAGTTCAAAACTTCTTAGCCACTTGATTCTATTTTGCCCGAAAATACGAAATAACAAAAAGACGGAATTTCTTCTTTGTGAAAGATAATACCAAATCAAGTTGGCTCATCCGTCTTTCTTTATGTTGATCGTTAAAGGAGTTTTGAATCTTCTCTTCCCTATTTTTTTTATTTGATCTGTTGTTTTTTTGTACGTAATGCAGATTTACTCTTGTTTTATTATTAATAGAATATACTATTAATAAAATAATAGAATAGGAATTCTCTTGTTGAGACCCCATGAATCAATTTAAACCTCAGATTCATACTAGAACCACGATGATATTGAATAAAGTCCCAAACTAAACTCAAAGGTTTTTTGAGTAAGAATCCTTTGATCATCACTTATTCAATAAATAGATGTAATAACTCAACAAAATCTATAGAAAGAGCTGTATTTCGGTGAAAATAAGTCTAAAGGAAGAAAAATCGTTTGATTTCGGAAATACCTATTTTTTTTTTAGTCCGGTCGCGAAGTGAGTATGAATCATAGTTCAAATATTTCTTTTTTTTATCTATTCTATATATTATATTCCGTGCTCAAGATACTAGAATAAATATCTGACGGGGTAGAATCGCCTTGGTAAAGATGACAGACTCATTCTCTGTATTATCAATAGGATCAATTATAACAAGTCACACACTCATATTCCGGAAATACCGAAACAAAGAAATTCCACGGTCGAACTACCGGAATGATCTAGAAATCCGAGTTTTAAGTAATTTTTTTTGATTGAAAATCTAGGACTTCCTTCATAATTCTTATAAACTTAACTCGCTGAAATTCCATCCAGTAAAACAGAAGAATTATAAATTTCCAAAATAATAGATAGGAATACCGCAAATAAAGCCATTGCCACCCCCATAAGGGGTGTAGTACCCCAGCCTGGAGCTACTTTACCATATTCCGAATTCAACGGTTTTAATAAATCCCCTATAATAGTTCGTCTTGGCCCAGATCTAGAACTACCCTCTACGGTTTGTGTAGCCATAAATCCTATTTTATTTAATTATTGGTTAAGATCTGTTGACTTTGTATACCATTCCGTTGTAGTTGTAAATAAACTATTAAACGATCTTATTGTAGATCCATTGTGATCTTAAAATTATCTAAAAATGGAAACAGCAACCCTAGTCACCATCTTCATATCTGGTTTACTTGTAAGCTTTACTGGATACGCTTTATATATCGCCTTTGGCCAACCTTCTCAACAACTAAGAGATCCATTCGAAGAACACGGGGACTAATTGAAGTAATGAGCCCCGCCAATATTGGCGGGGGCTCATTACTTCAATTAAGGTAATGAAAAATTATTTCATTTTTTTAGTCGGAACCTTAGGTGGTTCTCGAAAAAAGATAGCGAAAAAAATTATCCCTAACGTCGAGACTAAGAGGAATGTATAAACCAATGCTTCCATAGATTCGATTGTTATTTACAATTATAGCTTCCACATCTATTCCTATTCATTTGGGATCATTTACCGTATAAAGAAAGTGAAAGAGTAAAAAAAAAAGATGGTGATTCAAGTCAAAATTTATTCAGTACATTGTCTTTAGTACACTATATCAAATAAAACAAAAATATATAAGCGGAAGATAACCCAACAATGTTGTATCAGACTGCCTGTCTCCGTGTAGTTGGATCTCCAATTTTTTGGAATGTTCCAAATTCCACTTGAGCATCCAAATCTGGATCAATACCAGCAAAAACATCTCTGAACAAGGTTCTAGCACCATGCCAAATGTGTCCGAAAAAGAAGAGCAGAGCAAATGAGGCATGCCCAAAAGTGAACCAACCTCTTGGACTACTACGAAAAACACCATCGGATTTCAAAGTAGCCCGGTCTAATTCAAAAATTTCACCTAATTGGGCACGTCTAGCATATTTTTTCACAGTAGTGGGATCACTATAACTGACTCCATTGAGTTCGCCACCATAGAACTCAACAGTTACACCTACTTGTTCAACACTATATTTGGATTCCGCCCTTCTAAAAGGAACGTCGGCTCTAACAATTCCGTCTACATCTACCAAAACTACCGGGAATGTTTCAAAAAAGGTAGGCATACGACGTACAAAAAGCTCACGCCCTTCTTTATCTCTAAAGATGGGGTGTCCTAACCAGCCAACAGCTATTCCATCCCCGTTGTCCATTGAGCCTGCTCTAAATAATCCCCCTTTTGCTGGATTATTACCAATATAATCATAAAAAGCTAATTTTTCGGGAATTTTAGACCAAGCTTCTGATAAACTCAGATTTTCGGCCAGTCCAGCCCCAACTCTTCGATATATTTCTTGCTGGAAGTATCCCTGATCCCACTGATAACGAGTGGGGCCAAATAATTCGATTGGGGTAGTTGCTGAACCATACCACATAGTTCCGGCAACTACGAAAGCTGCAAAAAAAACAGCAGCGATACTACTGGAAAGTACAGTTTCAATATTTCCCATACGTAATCCTTTGTATAGACGTTGAGGTGGACGAACACTAAGATGGAATAGACCCGCTAATATGCCCAATGTACCCGCTGCAATATGATGAGAGGCTATTCCTCCCGGAACAAAAGGATCAAAACCTTCCACACCCCATGCTGGATTTATAGATTGTACTTTTCCGGTTAGTCCATAAGGATCGGACACCCATATTCCAGGACCATACAAGCCTGTTACATGAAATGCGCCAAAGCCAAAACAAGCCAATCCTGAGAGAAATAAATGAATTCCAAAGATTTTGGGCAAATCCAAAGAAGGTTTTCCCGTACGTTCATCACAGAATATTTCTAGGTCCCAATACACCCAATGCCAGATAGCTGCCAAAAAGCACAAGCCGGAAAACACAATATGTGCCCCTGCCACACCTTCATAACTCCAAATACCCGGATTCGTTATACTTCCCCCTGAAATACTCCAACCACCCCATGAATTGGTTATTCCTAAACGGGTCATGAAGGGTATAACAAACATACCTTGTCTCCACATTGGATCAAGAACGGGGTCAGAGGGATCAAAAACCGCTAATTCGTATAGAGCCATCGAGCCGGCCCAACCAGAAACTAGAGCTGTATGCATTATATGGACAGAAAGTAATCGACCGGGATCATTCAATACGACAGTATGAACACGATACCAAGGTAAACCCATGGAGATACCCCTTTATCAAAAAATAAATAAATAAACACTATGTAACTTTATCGCATTGGAAAAGACTATACTATGTACTTAACCTTTACAGTGGATTCTGTATTCGAAAGAATTAATATTTATTTTATTCCGTTCCCTTGAAAATAAGGGAACAATTCTGTTCAGTTTATAAGAACAAAGAGAAGCAGATCTATTCTATACTATACCCGATGAGTACGAATACGCAATGGAAGGGTTGGTCCCATTTTTGGGGAACGAATGCATAGAAACTTGTTTATCATTCGAACGATCGATCCTTTCATTAAAATTTTTCTTTATTCACTAAGTTTTCCCTTCTAATTTAGGGATAAAATAGAATAAACAGAAAAAAAAAGAAGGAAGATGAAGACAATAAACCCATTGCATTGTTACGTTTCTATATTAAAGTGAAGTATAGTGCTTGATTTTTTTGTTTAATTTAATGCCTATTGGTGTTCCAAAAGTACCTTTTCGGAGTCCTGGAGAGGAAGATGCGGTTTGGGTTGACGTATAGTGCGACTTGTCAGACATATTGGGTCATATGGGATTTACCCCGTTCTTTCCCCCGATCGAGATATCCTACGCTTCGCCCAAGAAATATTTACTGTTAATTATTTGTAGCGTGAAGTGCAATTAGATCAATTTATATTCGGGATCAACATTATCGATTAGAAGAATTTATGGTTGACTTAGACCGATAAAATATTCAGGCTTCGTTCAGAAAATACCAAATTGGTAATATATCTACAATTACCACTTGTATAATAGATGAACACAACGAATAGTTTGTGGGAAGGTAAGTAAAGCATGAAACGAATTGAAAAAAAAAAAGAAGTGGTACTGAAATTATTTGTCCTATATGTACAAATGGAATTCGGACAGATCTTTACCCGGAGTAGAACATGAACCTAAAAGAATTGAAAAGGCCCATTAAGGAACAAGAAAACGACATTGTGATTTAAATCGTGATGAAACAATATATCAATGAGAGGTTAGTTTAATAAGTTCAGTAAATTCTTTTTTCTTATTTTATAGTTTTATAGTTTTTATATATAGTATAGGGCGGGGTCCAAAAAACCTTTTTTTTGAAGAAAAACAAATCCTTTCATTTCATTTTAAAACCTGTTACAAAAAAAAAAAGAAATGGAACTAGAATCGACACATTGATTCTTTATTTCGCAATTTTTTTTTTGAACCGTATGCATCCAAAGGTGCACGTACGGTTTCTGGGAGATAGAATTTTGTCCTAATCAACCGACTTCATCGAGAAAGATTACTTTTTTTGGGCCAAGAGGTTGATAATGAGGTCTCAAATCAACTTGTTGGTCTCATGGTATATCTCAGTATAGAAGATGCTACTAGGGATCTTTATTTGTTTATAAACTCTCCCGGCGGATGGGTAATCCCAGGAATGGCCATTTATGATACTATGCAATTTGTGCCACCCGATGTGCATACAATATGCATGGGATTAGCCGCTTCGATGGGATCCTTAATTCTAGTCGGAGGAGAAATTACCAAACGCCTAGCATTCCCTCACGCTTGGCGCCAATGAGTTTGTTTTTTTGAAAAAAAAAGAAAGAAGACTATGCCTTCGCCATATCGAATATGAATTATAAGTAATAATAGCATGGCACTTTGAGTTCGATATGAATAAACCATTATTGTTTTTTCATAACATGAGGTTATGTATCGAGATAGTAATATGAAATAAAGGTTATTTTCGATTTAATCTTACGTATCGGGAGTACATTTCAGCGTCACATTATTCCTTATTAAAGAGTACAAAAATGAAAAAAAAAACAATCATTTTCCCTATTTGATCGTATCATAAAGAAACTTTGGGATTGCTAAATCATAGACGAGATAAATAAATATAGAAAGCAACAGAGCCATCATAGTATTTTAGTACTCCGGCGAAAGGGAGTTCTTACTCCAACGAAAGGAAGGGTGGTAAATGGATCATTCAGCGATCTGGATCGGATGGATTATATTTCCCTCGTCCTTTAAGAGAAAAGGGGAAAATTCAATTCCATTGTATAGCCGTATGCAATGCACAAAAATGCCTGTACGGTTGTTCATTCTTCTTGTTATTTTTTATCCCTTATTTAGCCCAATCATGGGAAATAGAAGAACGTTCATACTGTTATATCAGTAACATCAGGGTTATGATTCACCAACCTGCTAGTTCTTTTTATGAGGCACAAGCAGGGGAATTTATCCTGGAAGCAGAAGAACTACTGAAACTTCGTGAAACACTCACAAAGGTTTATGTACAAAGAACGGGCAATCCCTTATGGGCTGTCTCCGAAGACATGGAAAGGGATGCTTTTATGTCAGCAACAGAAGCCCAAGCTTATGGCATTGTTGATCTTGTAGCGGTCGAAAATGAAAATACGAACGATTTTCCATGATTCCATTTCAAACCATAATTAGAATTTTCTTTGATTGGGCATTGAATAGAAATAAGAAATAATTCATAATCATCAACTATCATCCGGTTAAGATCGATCTAAACCAAGCTATTCTATAATTAATTCTATATATATGATATGCCAACTATTAAACAACTTATTAGAAATACAAGACAGAAAATAAGAAATGTCACGAAATCCCCCGCTCTTCGAGGATGTCCTCAGCGTCGAGGAACATGTACTAGGGTGTATGTGCGACTCGTTCAGATCATGAGCTCGAACAAATGAGACAATTTTTCTAGTATCAACGATCAATCAGTACCAATGAATAGGATAGATAGATTGGAAAAAGGCCATTTACTATCTAAAACTAAAAAGGAAGATCCATCATATTCCTTGTGTATAGAATTTTTGGTTTCCATTGGTGCAAATCCAATCAATTCGATTTGAGATGAGAAGCAATTATCCATTGGTAGCAAATGGTTATCCATTAAGCGGAGGAAATGCTATTGATTATGCTCTTATTCTTGAAAGAACGGACTAATAGGGCCAGCTACTTAGCCAACTTTCATAATTAAATACCGTTACTATATGGATAACTCTTATTGTGAAAAGATATATTACTGTATAATTGATGGGTAGAGCCAAAGGGTGTGAACTATACAAGTTCACAATAATATTTGATTAAATGATAGAAGGGGCTCCGGTGTATAGAAAGTACCTAACCGTTTAAGAAGTAACCATAGAAACGATGAAACTCACTATTTTTTTTAGTTTCGGCATAATTTCTTATTTCCAGGTCAAATGTCTGGAAGGAATAAAAAATCGTGGTTGGGAAGGTCATAGTAGCAAAAGCCATGGGAATTTCTTTTTTATATACTGGAATAATCCGCTTTGTTATTAATCGAACGGAGGAGGGAAAAAAGAATGACTGAATGAAGAGAAATCAATTAGTTATTCATTAAAGTTTAATTTGATTCAATGACCAGAGTTAGACGAGGATATACAGCTCGGAGACGTCGAATAAAAATTCGTTTATTTGCATCAACTTTTAGGGGGGCTCATTCAAGACTTACTCGAACAATTACTCAACAAAAAATGAGAGCCTTAGTTTCTTCTCATCGAGATAGAGACAGGCAAAAGAGGGATTTTCGTCGTTTGTGGATCACTCGTATAAATGCAGTAACTCGCGACAACGGGGTATTCCATAGTTATAATAAATTCATACACAATCTGTACAAGAGGCAATTGCTTCTTAACCGTAAAATACTTGCGCAAATAGCTATAGAGAATCAAAATTGTCTTTACATGATTTCGAATAAGATCTCTCAAATAAAAGAGATTATTTAGTAATATACAGGAATGATTGAAAAAAAAGTCCCCGGAGAATGAACTCCGGGAAGATAGAATGAAAATAAATTATAAGATACTTATAAGATAAGTATAAGTAGTAGGAATGAACGAAATCTTTCAATACAAGAATTCCTTTTTCTTAACAAAACAGCAATTTGATGCTTGAGAGTTTTGAGTCAATTGAGGGGTATGCCTATTTATTTCTGGTTCTAGGACCAGTAGTTCGAGGGATCGACTCGACTCTCTCAAATTGTTTCTCATTATTAAGAAAAGGTAACAAAGATAAAATACGAGCTTGTTTTATAGCAATAGTAATTAATCGTTGTTGCTTCAAGGTCAATCTATTGACACGTCTAGATAATATTTTTCCTTGTTCACTAATAAATCGACTAATTAAACTCATGTTTCTATAATTGATTTGATCCCCCGACCCAATTGGGGGCAAACGCCTACGAAAAGATCGCTTGGATTTACGAAAAGGTTGCTTGGATTTATCCATGGGTTATTTTTTTTATTCCTTATCTCGAAAATTCTATTTCTTTATTCATTTTAGATCCGACCGAATAGCATTTGATTATATATGTTGTTATAGTGTTGTATATATGTTAAGTTCTTCCTTTCCTCTTCCTGCTCCTTGGAAAGATCGTACACATGTTCCTTTCGATCTATTTCTTTATTTCTCCATGAATTGTATGTGTGCGACAATAGTGACAATATTTTCTTAATTCTAATCGATTAGGTGTATTGTGTCGACTCTTTTGAGTAATATATCTAGAAATACCCGGCAATTCTTTATTGATACCATTTCGGACACAACTGGCGCATTCCAAAATAACTCTGACTCTGACATCCTTACCCTTGGCCATGAACCTCCTTTGGATTTTGGATCGACTTAAATTCTTCTATTTTCGATCCGAACCGAAGAAGAAGAAAAGAATAAAAAAATCAATAGAAGTTACTAACTAGAAATTCAATTTCTAAAGATTTGGTTGTAAATAAATTAATATTAATTGAGTAATAATTAAGTAATACAATTGCTTTCGAACCAGCATCCTACTATCCTAATCTCAGTATTTCATTTAAGTATCTTTTTTCTCTCTTATAATTTTGTGTAGCCTGCCATAGAATATATCGGACTCACATTTCTATTTCTGTTCTCCAAAATTCAATCTTAGATCCACTGCATTTTTCTTAGGTTCAATACACTTTTTCTTTCCTATCCTAAGAATAAGAACTGAAAAAGAGGAGCGAAATTTGAGTCACGTGGAAATGTATTTTTCATTCTCCTTATTTCTTTACATATTAATAACTAGAATGAAAAAAAAGGGAATAATAAGGCATCCGGGAATAAACGATTAATTTCTATCAAGAGACCCGCCAAAGATCCAAACCATAGAGTAGTTAGTACAGGAACCGTGGAAAGATATGTTTTTATATTTCGCATTGAAAATCCTCCTTCTTTATTTTAGTGTAAAACATATATGATCAGATGCTGTAGTTCAAGATCATTTGTATTCAGTCTTATGTGAAATTCTTAACTAAAATGAATATGTACAATGAACGAACCAGTAGATGAGATTTTCCTATACCTAAAAGTCGGAACAGATGACCCCTTCTTCCGGAGCATTACCAATAATAAATATTCATTCTTTTTTTTATACGTTAGTTTCAGATATATATAATTCTTTTATTATATGAAAGAAAAATAAAAAAACGACAGAAAAATTATATTGTATATTGTATATAGATAGAGGAGAAAATAACGATCTGGAAAATAAAACAAGGATTTTGTACAATGGCCGCTGTACAACAATTTTGAAAAGGGATGTAGCGCAGCTTGGTAGCGCGTTTGTTTTGGGTACAAAATGTCACGGGTTCAAATCCTGTCATCCCTACCTATTACTACTTCTATTCTATAGGAAGTAAGGAGGGATTAATTTAAATCGATTAAAATTTTATATAATTTTGAATTATTTCATACTATATGTATATGTATGCAAGGTGTATTGGAGTATGAAAAATTCTTTTCTTTACAGTCGTATATCCTATCATAAGAAAGCGCTCTTAGTTCAGTTCGGTAGAACGCGGGTCTCCAAAACCCGATGTCGTAGGTTCAAATCCTACAGAGCGTGATTTTGTTTATCTTATGTCGAATCACAATAAAATAACTTAATTTTTAAAAAGTTGAATTACAATTTGAATTTGACCTCCTCTTTGCAGGAGGTCAATCAAAAAAAGAAATATTACTCAATTAAAGGTCCAACTGATCACCGCGTCTATATTGTAAATATGCAGTTACAAATAATCCTGCCAAAGTAATAGGAATTAGACCTAAGACAATTCCAAATAGAAAAACTTCAATCATTTCGATTTTTTTGTTTTGAGGAGGTAAAAATAGAAGTAAGATCTATCTCTAAATATTAATCTGAATTATTCATGAATCTCAATGATGACAATTGATACGGAAAGGAATCATACAATACCCGCAATTCCGGAGAAATATTTATTTTTATGAATTGGTTATTCAATTCATTTCAAATAAGTTGTATCTTGTTCAAACTAATTAATAGAGCCGGGGTTATAGTTAAAGCAGCCAACAGAAAACCAAAATAACTAGTTATAGTAAGCATGAAAAAGCTAAATGAACTTAAAAACTATATTTTTTTTTTGCTACATACATTGATAAAACACTTACCTAAGTTTCTATTTTTTCCGAATCAACAGGTTCATTGTTCAATTCATGAGTTGGGTATAGTAATAAGAATTGTGTGTGTCGTGTAGCTTGATTACAAAATCAGATTATACGTAATAAAAAAGTAATTTTGGAATGAAAGAATTATATTGAAAAGAACTTCAATTTGGATTATTTCTATTCTTTTCAATATAATTAA